ATACACAATAATCAGAATTTTTTTATAGACTCCTTATTTTATCAATTAATAAATCCTATTTTGGAGTTCATTTGTATAGTAAAAAGACGATACCAAATAGTTTAGTACGAAGATTCCGTTGATTAATTTCTAGCTTGAATTGATACAACATTTTTCCTACGCCATTTCCTTATTATTGCACTATCCTAGACTGGAATGTAAGACAATGCATATGTTCATTTGGTTGCTTGCCTATAACATGGATATATTTAGATCACGGACCGAACTGATTGCTAGAACAACAGAATATCTAGGAAACTCAAAATTGTTAATCATGGATACATATATATCCTTAACATACTCAAGCGGCTCCCATTATTGGTATCAAACCAATAGCGATTCATACAAGCTAAATCTTCTAATCGATAATTAGGCCAAAAAAAGAACTTGACTTTAATTAATTCATTTTTTTTTATGTCCAAATCTTGATTTTCATCCAAAAATTGACTCCATTTTTTTATCTTGTTCTCGTTGTAAACTAATGTGTTTCTATCCACACCAGTGTTATTCTTTAAATTCAAATTGAAAGAAATGAGAATTCTTAATTCTCTACGGCGTCTAGACGATAAAATTTTTTCAGGAACAAGCAAATCAGAATTCTTTTTGTCTATATTTTTAGCAACATTTTTTTGTTTTTGGTATCTTTGATTACTTTGATGCTTACTTTTATGAACCAATGAAATACCTATGATTTGATACATAAAAAACTGTCCGTCATTTTTTAGAGATAGGCGGGCAGGTTCCAGAATTAATATTCCTGTTTTCATTAATTGTTTAAGATTTAAATGCCTACTCATTATATCCAGATCCATTTCTTTCCTTTTAATATAGGATATAGTAATTTTTCTGACATTTATCAGGTTAAGTAGTAGACCATATATCTGGATATTATTCATTATTTTTTGATTCAATTGATTGAAACGTCCAGCCCATCTTAATTGCAAAGGAAAATCTCCTTTAAGGAATATTTTTAGTTTTTCGATGGATTCTAAAAAATATTCTTCACTATTGTTTTGATTATTTAATTCAAAATATTGTTTTGAATTTGATGGGCTAAATTTGAAAAAATCTTCTTCTTTCTTTCCGTTGATATTGGGCTTTTCACTAAAATTGGGATTTATATTCAAATTAAAAAGAAGTAATTTGCTTGGAATAAACCAAGGGTTCTCTTTATATTTATGATAAAGTATCACAAACTTTGGAAAGAAAAAAACTTTCGGATTCGATATGAGGCAATTTAAGATTAAGATTTTTTCATTCATTCCCATCCAATCAAAAAATACCTTTTTGTAATTTAGTTCTGAATTTGAATCAATCGGAAGATAAAAAAGACCATTATTGTGAATTTTATCCTTTATTTGGTCCTTATTAGGATTAGGTTCAACCTTAATATTTTTATTAATTTTATACAAAAATTTTCTATCTTTATTTTTTTCCATATATATAATATCGCTTTTTCCTAAAAAATTCTTGCTAGGAATATTCTTGAGTATGCTAAAAAATTTTTCTTTATTTCTGGTGGAATTTTCTTGGTTATTATTTGTTTCTAATGATGATCTATAAATATAGTAGTTATTTTTAGTTTCAGAATGAATATATTTATATGATAAAAGATCATATCTATAGTTTTTTTTTAAATTATTCTCTTTATTTGGTAATAAATAGACTTTCGAATTTTGTTTTTTTTTTGAATCAAGTAATTGGTCTTTTTCAGAGGAATACCATTTGTTTAAATCTTTATTTTGAGACGTCTGGCATTGGTTGATTCTATTTCGCCATTTTTGGGGGATTAATCTAGACGATGTAATCTGAGATAAATCGTATTGATAATGACCTCTTAACCAGTTTTTCCATGGATTCATTCCATAATTTGGAAGTTTATTATGTCTTAATTCGGAATGAACTATTCCTTGTCTTCCAAAAAAATCCTTTATTTCAGTCTTAAGAAAAAAAGACGGTCCATTATATTGAAGAATAGATCTTAACTTATTGAAGTTAATAATCTGCGTTTGTGATAATTTGAAAAATACATATTTTTGTGACAAGTAAGATAAATCAAAAAAAATATCTGACTTCTGCTTACTATTTCTAAGATTATCAAAAGCCCTTTTTATAGTCATAGACAAAATAAAGTCAATTTTATTTTGTTTTGTTTTATTAATCCTTTCTTGATTTGTTTCATTATTGTTAATGTATTTATCATTATCAAGAATTTTTTTTGTTGATTCGATAAAAAGTTGTAGAGGGATTATGCGCATATTAATGATACATAGAAAGATATCTATGTATATTTTTTCAATGAAAAATTTAACTAATAATTCAATATTTTTTATTTTTAATATTTTCAAAATTTTTGGAGATGATTCTGCATTATTATTTTTCTTTTTTTTGATTCCTGGCGTTACTTTTTTTTTATTTTTTTTCATTATTTCTATTTCATTTCTGATTGTGTTTCTTCTAT